TGTATTATATAGTTTCTTAACATATCAATTGCGGATTATTTAGTCATTGAGATTCACGGGTAATTCCGATTAATATTTAGAGATAGATATTACCTCTCTTTTTCCCTTTCAAATCAAATAAAAAAAAAATGATTGAAGTTTCTCTTTTTGGAATTGTCTTGGGTTTAATTCCTATTACCTTAGCTGGATTATTCGTAACTGCATTTTTACAATACAAACGTGGTGATCAGTTGGACTTTTGATTAATTAATATCTCTGGTCTCTTGACTCACCCCTTTTCTTTAATCCACAGAATATCAAATTGAGATAGCTGCTTGCGTTAGGGAAGCCTTTTCAGCGTAATTAATTTAACCTAACAAAAACGGAATCACGCTCTGTAGGACTTGAACCTACGACATTGGGTTTTGGAGACCCACGTTCTACCGAACTGAACTAAGAGCGCTTTCTTATCATAATAAGGTTTCTTTTTTTTTTTTTTTTAACCCTAATACATCTTACATACATAATCTTTCATTTTTATAGTATGATAAAATGAAAGATTATGTATGTCCAATTTAATCTTAATCGGTCTCAATTGATCCCTTGGTACTGCTCAGAGGAGAAGTCATAGGTAGGGATGACAGGATTTGAACCTGTGACATTTTGTACCCAAAACAAACGCGCTACCAAGCTGCGCTACATCCCTTTCAATTGGTCTACAGTGTCATTGTAGAGAATTCCTGCCCTGTTTTCCATATCATTTTTTTCATTGATATATTCATTTATCTTGCCCTTTCTTCTTTTTGGTCTCCTAGCATATACCACTATACCACATATAATAAAAAAGGAAAATGCATTGTTTTTTGAAATGCTCAAGAAAGGGGCTTTTTTTTTTTAAGAAAGGGCAAAAATTTTCTACGGAATTGTTATCCATTTAGAGATTCTGCGTACAAATACAAGTGGTCCTTAATCCTTAACTGCAACTATCTAGATATCTGATCATATATGTATTAGCCTTATGTATTACAATACAATAAAGAAGAAAGAAGGAGGATTTTCAATGCGAGATCTAAAAACATATTTATCTGTGGCACCAGTACTAAGTACTATATGGTTCGGATCTTTAGCAGGTCTATTGATAGAGATCAATCGTTTATTCCCAGATGCGCTGACATTTCCTTTTTTTTAATTCTAGTTATTGCCGTGGAAGGGTTTGAATAAGATTAGCGATACAATTCTATATCCGAAACTACATCTCACCCCCTTTTTCTCTTTTTTCCCTTTTTAGAATTCCAAGAAGGGATGAAAGAGAAAGAATAAACGTTGATTCAATCGCAACTAAAATAGGGTAATTGAATCAAATTACTAGAGTGAAAAAGGAAAAGGAAATGCCGGTCTAGGGCAAGAGTATCATACAAGATCCTTAACAAAATCTAATACAATTAGATTATAAATATAGTTAATTGTATTACTTATTAATTACTATCTATTGATTTCAACGAAATCTTTTCTAATTTGGTTTCGTTCTAATTTTTTCTTTTTTTGTTTAGCTAAAAAATATAGAAGAGTTGAGTGAATCAAAAATCCAAAGGAGTTTCATGGCCAAGAGTAAAGATGTACGGGTAACGATTATTTTGGAATGTATCAGTTGTGTTCGAAACAGTGTTAATAAAGACTCAAGGGGTATTTCCAGATATATTACACAAAAGAATCGACATAATACACCTAGTCGATTGGAATTGAGAAAATTCTGCCCCTGTTGTTCCAAACATACGACTCATGGGGAGATAAAAAAATAAAAGGGAACAGTCAAAATGACATATTATAATATCTAAATATAGATTCTAATCTAAATAAACCCATATATAAACAAACCAAATCCTATTTTTTAATTCGAATTTATTTTAAATCCGACCGAAATAGGATTTCGGGAAAAGGAATAAACAAACCATGGATAAATCCAAGCGACCCTTTCTTAAATCGAAGCGAGCTTTTCGTAGGCGTTTGCCCCCGATCCAATCGGGGGATCGAATTGACTATAGAAACATGAGTTTAATTAGTCGATTTATTAGTGAACAAGGAAAAATATTGTCAAGACGCGTAAATAAATTGACCTTGAAGCAACAACGATTAATTACTATTGCTATAAAACAAGCTCGTATTTTATCTTTGTTACCTTTTCTTAATAACGAGAAACAGTTTGAAAGAACCGAGTCGACTGCTCAAACAATAGGTCTTAGGACTAGAAATAAATAGGTTTAGCTTACTTTTCAATCGAAGCAAAATTCCAATTCGAGCTAAAACTTGATTGGTGTTGTGTTCGAAACATAGGATAATACAGATTTGATTCGTGTGTCATAAGAAAAAAAGCCGCGGGAAAGAAAAAATCATTTTTTATTGAATTCTTTTGTTCATTTTGACAACTTTGTCTTAATCTTATCCTATTTTATACTCTATCTTCCCGGAGTTGATTCTCCGGGGAATTCCAGTCAAATTACTCCAATGGATCCAATATTTCATTGGAAATCATATAAAGACAATTCTTATTTAATATAGCTATTTGTGCAAGTATTTTACGATTTAGAAGCAATTGACTTTTGTACAGATCATTTATTAGTCTACTATAACTACAGGATACTCCTTTCTTGCGAATTACTGCATTTATCCGAGTAATCCATAACCGACGAAAATCTCTCTTTTTCTTATCTCGATCACGATGAGCCGAAATTAAAGCTCGTATTTTCTGTTGAGTAATAGTTCGAGTAAGTCTTGAATGAGCCCCTCGAAAACTTGATGCAAATAAACGAATTTTGTTTCTACGTCTCCGAGCTATATATCCTCGTCTAATTCTAGTCATTGAATAAATGAAACTTTGATGAATAACTAATTGAGTTGCTGGCTCTCAGTTATTCTTTTTCCCCTTACTGATTTAGTTATAACAAAACGGATTCTTCGGATATATAAAATCAAAATTCCAATGACTTTTGCTACTATAACCTTCCCAACCACAATTTTTTCTTATTTCGAAGTGAACTGTCTAAAAATAAGAAATTCATTGATATCTAGTATCCATAACATAGTCAAATAGAGATATATAAAGTAAATATAAAAAGAATAGAGTGGTTCCATCGTTTCTATGGTTACTTCTTAAACGGTGAGGTCCTCTCTATACACCGGAGCCTTTTCCTTCATTTAATGAATCGTACTTTTTTTGGTAACTTGTACAGTTCACACCATTGTGTGGCTCTACCCATGAATTATCCAGTAATAGGTCTTTCACAATGAGATCTACCTATACAGTAACGGTATTTAATTCTGAAAGTTAGCTAGGTAGCTGATCCTGTTAGGCCGTTCTTGGAAGTCTATAATTTATTCTTCTTAAATAATAAATAGGGTTTCCCCCGCGTAATGAATAACCATTTGTTACCAATGGGGAATTGCTTCTCAGCTTATTGAATTTGCACCAACGGAAACCATAAATTTCATACGCAATAGGGGGATAGAATAGATTTTTTTTCGCCATTGAATTGAAAAATATCGTTTTATTCTATTTATTTATTGGTACTGATCATTCATACGGGTTGCTACTGGTTGTTATTGGTTCCTTTCTTTTGTTCCAGCCCATGACATGATCTGAACGAGTCGCACATACACCCTAGTACATGTTCCTCGGCGCTGAGGACATCCCCTAAGGGCGGGGGATTTCGTGACATTTCGTATTGGCTGTCTTGTGTTTCTAATAAGTTGTTTAATAGTTGGCATGCTGAATTGTATACAGACTGAGCTGGTTTAGATCGCTCCTAACCGGATGCTTATGAATTCTTTCTATTTAATATAATAGAATATTAAAAGAAGATTAAACCGGGTACGACGATAAATAACACCCTCGATCAAATCACGGATTTATGCGAAATCTTTGATATTTTCATCCAACTGCTACAAGATCCACAATTCCGTGAGCTTGGGCTTCTGTTGCTGACATAAAAACATCTCGTTCCATGTCTTCGGATACAACCCAAAAAGATTTACCTGTTCTTTGGACATAAACCATTGTGATGGTTTCGCGCAGGTTCAGTAGTTCTTCCGCTTCCAGGATAAATTCTCCCGTTTGGGACTCATAAAAAGAACTTGCAGGTTGATGGATCATTACCCTGATGATATAACATACAAAAGGGTTTCGCAGAATGGGGTAAAGAGAAAGAGACTAACAAGAAAAAATAGAACCGTACAGGCATCTTTTGCGTATTGCATACGGCTCACGAATGGAATTTCCTGTCGAAGCTAAAATAGGATTTCTCATACCAGATCGAAAAAAGGTCCAATTACCACCCTTCTTTTTGGAGGAGTTCAAAATACTATGATGGTTCCGTTGCTTTATATATTTATTATGCCTGTAATTCAGCAATCCCAAAGTTTCTTTTTGAGCCGATCAAATAAAATACGGAAAACTGTTTCATAACATAAATATAAATATTATTCAGAGCTTTATCGGTGTGAAAAAAGTTTGTGACACTGAGATTCCGATAGATCAAATCGGAAATACTTAGTATTTCATACTGCCCTTTCGATACATAATTGAATGTTTTGAGAAACAAATTTTATCATATCGAATTCGAAGTGCCATGCTATTATTACTCAAGATTCTTATTTCATATGGCGAAGGCATAGACTTCTTTTTTTATCTCAAATAAAAAACTCATTGGCGCCAAGCGTGAGGGAATGCTAGACGTTTGGTAATTGCTCCCCCGACCAGGACAAAGGATCCCATTGAAGCGGCTAATCCCATGCATATTGTATGTACATCTGGTGGCACAAATTGCATGGTATCATAAACAGCTATTCCGGGTATTACCCATCCACCGGGAGAGTTTATAAACACATAAAGCTCTCTGTTACGATCCTCTATAGTGAGATATACCAAAAGACCAATAATTTGATTCGCGAGCTCATTATCAACCTCTTGGCCTAAAAAAAGCAATCTTTCTCGATAAAGTCGGTTGATTAGGAGAAAATTGTATCCCTTAGGAACCGTACATGCACCTTTTAATGCATACGGGTCAAAAGAATCGTGAAAAAAAGACTCAATTATAGATTTTGGCTCCTGCTCTTTTTTTAAAAGCAAAATTTTTCTAACGAAAGAGCTTTTCTTCTATTTTTTATTGTAAGAAAGAAAAGTTTGGAACCCTTTCACTAGAATTTCATTCTAATATTCTAATATATAATATAAAAAAATTTCATTAAACCCGTTGAATTAACTTCTCAATTGATGTATTCTTTCATCGAGATACACCCTCAATCACGATGTCATTTTCTTGTTCCTGAATGGGCCTCTTGAATTCTTTTAGGTTTATGCTCTGCTCCAGGTAAAGATAGGCCCAATTGTTATTTGCACATATAGGACAAATGTACCTACTACCATTTCTTTTTGCTACAAATTTTTGTTGAATCCATTTCATGTCTTCGGCCAAATTTTCGACGCATTCATCTTGTTTTACTCAATTAATTAATAGGGATCATTCCTATTTTTTAGTATAGGAAAAAAGAGAATTTCTAATGAGGTATCAATTAATAACCTAGTCAAATATATAATATGGTAATACAAAATATGGTAATACAAAATTTAGAATTAGAAATAGACACAGCAATCGTTGGTATATTACTAAGTTGGGTTTGTTCTAAACGGAGCCTGGATAATTTGATTGGTCTAACCAAGTCAACCATAAATTATTCTAATTGATAATATTAATCTGGATTCCCCTAAAATGGATCTAATTTCACTTCACGCTCCAATTTTTTGATAATCTTTCTTGGGCGAATCAGAGGATATCTCGATCGGGGGAGAGAATGGGGAAATCCCACATGACCCAATATATCTGACAAGTCGCACTATATGTCAACCCAAGATGCATCTTCCTCTCCAGGACTTCGAAAAGGTACTTTTGGAACACCAATAGGCATTAAATGAAAAAAATGAAGTAATCTATTTTACTTTGATGTGAAAACGTAATAGTGGGTTTAGTTTATTGTCCTCAGAATATTGGTCTTTAGCATATCATTTTTTATCTATAGATTGGAGAAGCTCTTTGATAAAGGAAGTCAGAATGACTAACGACAAATTATTCTAAATATACCCTTCGAATGATGAACAAGTAGGGATCCATTTGCTCATACAAAATGGTTCAACCACCCATTGCGTATTGATACTTATCGGGTATAGAATAGATCTGCTTCTCTTTGTTCCTAATAAACAGAATTGTTCCATTATTACCAATAAAATAGAACAAATAGTAATCCTTACTTCACGATAATTCACTGAAAGGGGAGGCCCCTATCATCATTTTTCCAATGCAATAAAGTTACATAGTGTCTATTTTTCTTTCATAAAGGGGTATTTCCATGGGTTTGCCTTGGTATCGTGTTCATACCGTCGTATTGAATGATCCTGGTCGGTTGCTTGCTGTCCATATAATGCATACGGCTCTGGTTGCTGGTTGGGCCGGTTCAATGGCGTTATATGAATTAGCAGTTTTTGATCCTTCTGACCCCGTTCTTGATCCAATGTGGAGACAAGGTATGTTTGTTATACCTTTCATGACGCGTTTAGGAATAACTAATTCATGGGGCGGGTGGAGTATTACAGGAGGAACTGTAACAAATCCAGGTATTTGGAGTTACGAAGGAGTGGCCGGGGCACATATTGGGTTTTCAGGGTTGTGCTTCTTAGCAGCTATTTGGCATTGGGTATATTGGGATCTCGAAATATTTTCTGATGAACGTACCGGAAAACCTTCTTTGGATTTACCCAAGATCTTTGGAATTCATTTATTTCTTTCAGGGGTGGCATGCTTTGGTTTTGGCGTATTTCATGTAACAGGTTTGTATGGTCCTGGAATATGGGTGTCCGATCCTTATGGATTAACTGGAAAAGTACAATCGGTAAACCCAGCATGGGGCGTGGAAGGTTTTGATCCTTTCGTTCCGGGAGGAATAGCCTCTCATCATATTGCAGCAGGCACTTTGGGCATATTAGCGGGCCTATTCCATCTTAGTGTCCGTCCGCCCCAACGTCTATACAAAGGATTACGTATGGGTAATATTGAAACTGTCCTTTCCAGTAGTATCGCTGCTGTCTTTTTTGCTGCTTTTGTTGTTGCGGGAACTATGTGGTATGGTTCGGCAACTACCCCAATCGAATTATTTGGTCCTACTCGTTATCAATGGGATCAGGGATACTTCCAGCAAGAAATATATCGAAGAGTCAGTGCTGGGCTAGCCGAAAATCAAAGTTTAACAGAAGCTTGGTCTAAAATTCCTGAAAAATTAGCTTTTTATGATTACATCGGCAATAATCCGGCAAAAGGGGGATTATTCAGAGCCGGATCGATGGACAGTGGGGATGGAATAGCTGTTGGATGGTTAGGCCACCCCATCTTTAGAGATAAAGAAGGACGTGAACTTTTTGTACGTCGTATGCCTACTTTTTTTGAAACATTTCCCGTTGTTTTGGTAGATGGAGACGGAATTGTTAGAGCCGACGTTCCTTTTAGAAGGGCAGAATCGAAGTATAGTGTTGAACAAGTAGGTGTAACTGTTGAGTTCTATGGCGGCGAACTTAACGGAGTCAGTTACAGCGATCCCGCTACTGTGAAAAAATATGCGAGACGCGCTCAATTGGGTGAAATTTTTGAATTAGACCGTGCTACTTTGAAATCTGATGGGGTTTTTCGTAGCAGTCCACGAGGTTGGTTTACTTTTGGACATGCGTCGTTTGCTCTGCTCTTCTTTTTCGGACACATTTGGCATGGTGCTAGAACCCTGTTTAGAGATGTTTTTGCAGGTATTGACCCAGATTTGGATTCACAAGTCGAATTTGGAGCATTCCAAAAACTAGGAGATCCGACTACAAGAAAACAAGCCGTTTGATAGAACATTGCTGGGATATCTTTTGCTTCTTTAGTTACTTTTTTTACCTAAGGTATTAGAGAAATCCTAATTTGAATCACTGCCATTTCTTTGACTCTTGTTTTTTCTTTATCCGGGAGATGATTCAAAATAAACAGGTATGAAAGTTATAATTGTAAACCACGATCGAACCTATGGAAGCATTGGTTTATACATTCCTCTTAGTCTCGACTCTCGGGATAATCTTTTTCGCTATCTTTTTTCGAGAACCGCCGAAAGTTCCAACTAAGAAATGATTTTTCATTATCTCAATTGAAGTAATGAGCCGCCACAGTTTGGGAGGCTCATTACTTCAATTCGATTAGTCTCCGTGTTCCTCGAATGGATCTCGTAGTTGTTGAGCGGGTTGCCCAAAAGCGGTATATAAGGCGTACCCAGTAAAACTTACAAGTAAACCAGATACAGAGATGGCGACTAGGGTTGCTGTTTCCATTATTGTAGAATTTCAAGATCACAATGAATCTATGATAAGATTGTTTATTTACAACAGAATAGTATACAAAGTCAACAGATCTCAATTATTACAATAAGATTTATGGCTACACAAACCGTTGAGGAACGCTCAAAAGCACGTCCAAAACAAACAGGTCTAGGGGGGTTGTTGAAACCGTTGAATTCGGAATATGGTAAAGTAGCTCCTGGATGGGGAACTACCCCTTTGATGGGTGTTGCAATGGCTCTTTTTACAATATTCTTATCTATTATTTTGGAGATTTATAATTCTTCCGTTTTACTGGACGGAATTTCAATGAATTAGATCCACAAGAATCATTATAAGTCTCGGCTTTTCAATATAAAGTGACTAATTTAGGGCTCAGATTTCTACCCCATTTTATTTTGGTAGTTCGACCGCGGAATTTTTTTGTTTCTGTATTTCCGGAATATGAGTGTGTGACTTGTTAGAATTGATCCTAGTGCTAGTACAGAGAACCCATCTGTCATCTTGATAAAGATAGGTTTTTATCTCGTCGGATATTTATTCTAGTATTTGAAACACGAAATATATGAAATAAATTATGAATGAAATAGTAGAACTATGATTTATATTGAATAGTTCGACCCCGTGGCCGGTCTCCAAACCATTTTCAAAGAAAAAGAAGCTAACAAATTCGAAATGAAAAGATTTTTCTTCTTTTAAACTCCTGTTTATGCTTATTTTAAGCACAGGACAAAAAAGTTTCTTTGCTTTGGAGTTTAAGTCATTATTATATTATCGCTATCAATTATCGATTCATTAAATAAGTGATGATCCCGTGGTTCTTACTCAGAGAAGCTTTGGGCTAAACTGTAAGTTTTTCTTGAGAATCATAATCATCGGGGGGTGTAGTATGAATCTGAGGTTTTAATTAATTCATAGGGTCTTAACAAGAGAATTCCTATCAAAAAAAAAAAAAAACCGAATTAGATACAAATCGAAATAATAATAAAAGAAAAAGAAATAGGGCACGAGAAGATTCAAAAGGCCTTTAACGATCACCATAAAGACAAATGAGCCAACTTGATGTTTTGGCACTATCAGCATAAAGAAGAGTTGTCGGATTTTTTTATTCTTTCGTCTCGTCAAAGAAGATTGAATCAAAAAAGAAAGGAATAAATTTCCAACTTTCTATTACAGACCCGTTGCAATCAACCTTTGTGTGCTTGTGCTTGAGCTGTATGAGATGAAATTCTCCTATACGGTTCTCGGAGGGGGAGTCCTCTTGGTTTACCTATCTCAATAAAGTGTATGATTGGTTCGAAGAACGTCTCGAGATTCAGGCGATTGCAGATGATATAACTAGTAAATATGTTCCTCCTCATGTCAACATATTTTATTGTCTAGGAGGAATTACGCTTACTTGTTTTTTAGTACAAGTAGCTACAGGATTTGCTATGACTTTTTACTACCGTCCAACTGTTACTGAGGCTTTTTCTTCTGTTCAATACATAATGACTGAAGCTAACTTTGGTTGGTTAATCCGATCGGTTCATCGATGGTCGGCAAGTATGATGGTCCTAATGATGATCCTGCATGTATTTCGTGTTTATCTAACCGGTGGGTTTAAAAGACCCCGCGAAT